AATACGTGCAGGATCATCATTAGGACCATCATACTTGCCGACCATCGATGAACTGATCGGATTAACCAACCAAAATTAGCTTCAGTCATTATATATTGAACAGAAGCAAAGGCCTCCGTAACGGTCGGACGATAATAAAAAGTCATAGCAAACCCGGTAGCTACTTGTACTAAAAAACAAGTAAGCGTAATTCCCCCTAGACAATAAAATATGTTGACGTGAGGAGGAACATATTTACTAGTTATATCATCGGCAATTGCCTGAATCTCAAGACGTTCTTCGAACCAATCATAGATTTTATTGAGATAGGTAAATCAAGGGGACCCCCCCGGAGAACCGTATATGAAAATTTCATCTCGTACGGCTCAAACAGAAACACCCAAATACTAGTTCTAACGGATGTGTGTAATATAAAGTTTGAAATTTATTAATTCTATGATTTATGATTCAATTTTTTTTTGAAGATACTAAAGAATAAAAATCCGAAAGCTCTTCTTTGTGGTTATAATGCCAAAAAATCAAGTCGGCTCATTCGTCTATATATTGATCGTTATAGGCCTCTTGAATCTTCTATTTACCTATTTTCTTTGGTGTTATTTATGTGTAATGCGGCTTTACTGCTGTTTTCTTTATTATTGATAGGAATTCTCTTGTTAAGACCCTATGAATTGATTAAAACCTCAGATTCATACTAAAACCACGATGATTCAATAAAACCCTTTCAAACTAAGTCTAAGTCCCAAAATTCCCTGAGTAAGAACCATTGGATCATCACTTATTCAATGAATAGATATAATGACTAAAAATCCAAACCAAAGAAACCTTTGTTTTGTCCTTTGATCAAAATAAGCATAAACGAAAGTTTGAAAGAATAAAAATATTTCTATTTATAACTTCTAACTCTTTGAAAAAATTTTTTGAAGTCCGGACACGAGGTCTGACTATTAAGTATGAATCATAGTTCTAATAGTAATCTATTTCATATAGTCCGTGCTCCAGATACTAGAATGAATATCCGACGAAGTAAAACCATCTCTATCAAGATGACAGACCCATTCTCTGTACTATCCATAGGATCATTTATACCAAGTCACACACTCATATTCCGGAAATACAGAAACAAAGAAATTCCACGGTCAAACTACCAAAATAGAATGGGATAAAAATCAGAAACCTAAACGCTTCACTTTGTATTGAAAAAGCCAGTTAATGGTTCTTGTGAATCTAATTCATTGAAATTCCATCCAGTAAAATGGAAGAATTATAAATCTCCAAAATAATAGATAGGAATATCGCGAATAGAGCCATTGCGAGACCCATCAAAGGAGTAGTTCCCCACCCAGGAGCTACTTTACCATATTCTGAATTCAATGGTTTCAATAAACTCCCCGCATTAGTTCGTTTTGGGCGGCCAGATCTAGAACTACCTTCAACGGTTTGTGTAGCCATAATATTTTATATTCAGTAAGATCTGTTGACTTTGTATACCATTCCGTTGTAAATAAATGATCTTATCATAGATCCATTGTGGTCTTAAAACTTTATAATGTCTTAAAACTATATAATCATGGAAACAGCAACCCTAGTTGCCATCTTTTTATCTGGTTTACTTGTAAGTTTTACTGGGTACGCCTTATATACTGCTTTTGGGCAACCCTCTCAACAACTAAGAGATCCATTCGAGGAACACGGGGACTAGTTGAAGTACGGATCCTCCCAATATTGGGAGGATCCGTACTTCAATTGAGATAATGACAAATCATTTCACCTTTTTAGTTGGAACTTTAGGCGGGTCTCGAAAAAAGATAGCGAAAAAAATTATTCCTAGAGTTGAGACTAAAAGGAATGTATAAACCAATGCTTCCATAGATTCGATCGTGATTTACAATTATAGCTTCCATACCTGTTTATTTGGGATCGTCTCCCGGATAAATAAAGAACAAGAGTCAAAGAAAAGGCAGTGATTCAAATCAAGATTTATCTGGTACCCCATCTAAAAATCACAAAAAGAAAATCAAAATGAAAAGTAACAAGTAACAAAGCATATTGTATCAGACTACTTGTCTTCTTGTAGTTGGATCTCCAAGTTTTTGGAATGCTCCAAATTCCACTTGAGCATCTAAATCTGGATCAATACCAGCAAAAACATCTCGAAACAAGGTTCTAGCACCATGCCAAATGTGTCCGAAGAAGAAGAGCAAAGCAAACGAAGCATGTCCAAAAGTAAACCAACCCCGTGGACTGCTACGAAAAACACCATCGGATTTCAAAGTAGCACGATCTAATTCAAAAATCTCACCCAATTGAGCACGTCTAGCATATTTTTTCACAGTAGCGGGATCGCTATAACTGACTCCGTTGAGTTCGCCACCATAGAACTCGACAGTTACACCTACTTGTTCGACACTATATTTAGATTCCGCCCTTCTAAAAGGAACATCGGCTCTAACAATTCCGTCTCCGTCTACCAAAACAACCGGAAATGTTTCAAAAAAAGTAGGCATACGACGTACAAAAAGTTCGCGCCCCTCTTTATCTCTAAAGATAGGATGTCCTAACCACCCAACAGCTATTCCATCCCCGTTGTCCATTGAGCCCGCTCTGAATAACCCCCCCTTTGCCGGATTATTGCCGATGTAATCATAAAAAGCTAGTTTTTCGGGAATTTTAGACCAAGCTTCAGATAAACTTTGATTTTCAGCCAACCCAGCACCAATTCTTCGATATATTTCTTGTTGGAAGTATCCTTGATCCCATTGATAACGAGTGGGACCAAATAATTCAATCGGGGTAGTTGCTGAACCATACCACATAGTTCCAGCAACTACAAAAGCGGCAAAAAAGACAGCAGCAATACTACTGGAAAGGACGGTTTCAATATTTCCCATACGTAATCCTTTGTATAGGCGTTGAGGTGGACGTACACTAAGATGGAATAGACCCGCCAATATGCCCAAGGTCCCTGCTGCAATATGATGAGAGGCTATTCCTCCCGGAACAAAAGGATCAAAACCCTCCACACCCCACGCTGGATTTACGGATTGTACCCTTCCAGTTAGTCCATAAGGATCGGACACCCATATTCCAGGACCATACAATCCTGTTACATGAAATGCACCAAAACCAAAGCAAGCCACCCCTGATAGAAATAAATGAATTCCAAAGATCTTAGGCAAATCCAAAGAGGGTTTTCCTGTACGTTCATCAGTAAATATTTCTAGATCCCAATACACCCAATGCCAGATAGCTGCCAAAAAGCACAAGCCCGAAAACACAATATGTGCCCCGGCCACACCTTCGTAACTCCAAATACCCGGATTCGTTACAGTACCCCCTGTGATACTCCAACCGCCCCATGAATTGGTTATTCCTAAACGAGTCATGAAGGGTATAACGAACATACCCTGTCTCCACATTGGATCAAGAACAGGATCAGAAGGATCAAAAACTGCTAATTCGTATAGAGCCATCGAACCGGCCCAACCAGCAACCAGAGCTGTATGCATTATATGGACAGAAATCAAACGACCGGGATCATTCAATACGACGGTATGAACACGATACCAAGGCAAACCCATGGAAATACCCCTTTATCAATGAAAAATAGACACAATGTAACTTTATTGCATTGGAAAAAACTATGCTGTGGACCCTCTTTTTAGTGGATTATCTTGGGGAAAGAATTAATATTTGTTTGATTTGTTTGATTCTTTTCAATTACTTTTAGTAATAATGAAACTATTTTGTTTGTAGGAACAAAAAGAAGCAGATCTATTCTACACCCGATAAGTACCAATACGCAATGGTAGGGGAGTTGATACCATTTTATATGAGTGAATGTATATATATATTTGTTCATCATTCAAAGGACTTATTTGTAATAATTTTCCTTTATTCATTTTGTCTTCTTTATCTTTTTTTATGAACTTAGTCAATCTATGGATAAAATATGATAAAGGCCAATATTAGTAGGACACTAAATCCATTGTTACGCTTTCACATCAAAGTGAGATATAGTACTTAATTTTTCTTTTATTTAATGCCTATTGGTGTTCCAAGAGTACCTTTTCGAAGTCCTGGAGAGGAAGATGCATTGTGGATTGACATATAGTGCGACTTGTCAGATATATTGGGTCATATGGTATTTCCCCATTCTCTTCCCCGATCGAGATATCCTCCCCTTCGCCCAAGAAAGATTGATTGAATTATCAAAAATTTGGAGCGTGAAGTTCAATTAGATCCATTTTTTCGGGAGGGTATACAGATTAATATTATCAATTAGAATAATTTATGGTTATCTTGGTTAGGCCAATAAAATGAAGTATCCAGGCTCCGTTTAGAAAAAAACCGGTAATAAATCTATTTATGATTACTATTTCTATCATATTCTATTTCTTTATATATTTATAATAGACGTGATCTCAAACTGTTAATCAATCGAGTAATATGATGAATGCATTGAATATCTGTTGTAAGACATGAAATAAATTGTAAAAAGGAAGTCATAGCAAAAGGACGTGGTATTGGGGCATTTGTCATATATGTGCAAATCCAAATCGGGCGGATCTTTACTCGGAGTAGAGCATAAACCTAAAAAAATTGAAGAAGCCCATTCAGGAACAAGAAAATTACATCGCGATTGAGATTGTATCTCGATGAAACAATACATCAATGAAAAGTTAGTTAGATAAATTTAGTAATTTTTTTTATAGATAAACAAAACAGGCCAAAACCCATCTTTTTTGAAAAATGAAAGAAAAGCCCCTTTTTATAAGTTAAAAGCCTGGTATGAAAAAAAAAAAAAATAAAAGAAAGCGCTAGAATCTACATCTACACATTGATTCTTTTTTTTTTTTTCGTTATTTTTGTTGAACCGTATGCATCAAAAGGTGCATGTACGGTTTCTAAGGGATACAACTTTATCCCAATCAACCGACTTTATCGAGAAAGATTACTTTTTTTAGGCCAAGGGGTTGATAGCGAGATCTCGAATCAACTTATTGGTCTTATGGTATATCTCAGTATAGAGGATGATACCAAAGATCTATATTTGTTTATAAATTCTCCTGGCGGATGGGTAATACCCGGAGTAGCTATTTATGATACTATGCAATTTGTGCGACCAGATATACAGACAATATGCATGGGATTAGCCGCTTCAATGGGATCTTTTATTCTGGTCGGAGGAGAAATTACCAAACGTCTAGCATTCCCTCACGCTTGGCGCCAATGAGTTTTTTATTTGATTTGAGAGAAAAAAGAAGACTATGCCTTCGCGCTATATGAAATATGAATATTAAGTAATAATAGCATGGCACTTCGAATTCGATATGATAAATTTTTTTAACCCTTAAATTATGTATCGAAAGAGTAGTATGAGATAAAAGGTATTTCCGATTTTATCTAATCTATCGGGAGGCCTATTTCAGCGTCACAAACTTTTTTGTTTTCACGCCGGGAGGCTCTTAACAATATTTAGGTTATGAAAGAATATGAAAATAAAAAAAATCTTGTTTTTTTATTTGAAAAAAAAAAAAAAAAGAAACTTTGGGATTGCTAAATAACAGACGAAATAAATATATAAAGCAACGGAGCCATCATAGTATTTTTGAACTACTCCAAAAACAAAAAGAAGGGTGGTTATTGGATCATTTACCAACCCGAGTCTGATAGACCCTATATTTAATTTATTTGATATTTAAGTAAGGTAAAAACGAATTCCATTATAGAGCCGTATGCAATGCGTAAAAGATGCCTGTACGGTTGTTCAATTCTATATTTTATTATTCTTTATCTCTTCACCTTATCATCATGCGAGATAGAATAAACATTTATTATGTTATATCATCAGGGTAATGATCCATCAACCTGCTAGTTCTTTTTATGAGGCACAGACGGGAGAATTTATCTTGGAAGCGGAAGAACTTTTGAAGCTGCGCGAAACCGTCACAAGGGTTTATGTACAAAGGACAGGCAAACCCTTATGGGTTGTATCCGAAGATATGGAAAGAGATGTTTTTATGTCAGCAACAGAAGCCCAAGCTCATGGAATTGTTGATCTTGTAGCGACTGAATAAAAAAGAAAAAATAACAAAAATTTCAGACGAATTGGTGATTTGAGATTTTATCTTCTTACCGGATTTAATATTCTATTCATTAATCTATTAATATAGAAATAAAATAATTCATAATCATCCGGTTAAGATCGATCTAAACCAGCCCATTATGTATATGATTCAATATGCCAACTATTAAACAACTTATTAGAAACACAAGACAGCCAATCAGAAATGTCACGAAATCCCCCGCTCTTGGGGGATGTCCTCAGCGACGAGGAACATGTACTAGGGTGTATGTGCGACTCGTTCAGATCATGGGCTAGGACAAAAGAAAGAAAACAATTGATCCAGTATCAACGATCAGTACCAGTGAATAGACTAGAATGGAAGAACTCCATTCAATATCTAAAAATCAAAAAGATCTATCCTTCTATTGTGGTATCAAATGTATGGTTTCCGTTGGTGCAAATCCAATTAACTCCGTTTTAAATTTAAGATGAGAAAGAATTCTCCATTGATAGCAAATGATATCCATTAAGCAGGGGAAATACTATTTTAAAAAGCAGAAAAATTATGCCTTACTCTTGCAAGAACGGACTAACAGGGTCAGCTACTCAGCTAATCTTCATAATTAAATACCGTTACTGTATAAGTAGATCTCATTGTGAAAGACCTCGTACTGGATAATTATGGGTAGAGCCAAAGAGTGTGAACTGTACAAGTTAACAATAACATTGATTAAACGAAAGAAGGGCTCCGGTGTATAGAGAGGACCTCACCGTTTAAGAAGTAACCATAGAAACGATGGAACCCACTATATCCATTTATATTTACTACTTTTATGTGTTTTTGATACCTAATATCAATACAATTTTTTTCTAGGCATTTCACCTAGAAAAAAAAAAAAAAAATCGTGGTCGGGAAGGTTATAGTAGCAAAAGCCATTGGAATTAAAATTTTATACATTGGAAGAATCCGTTTTGTTATTAATAGACTAGGATACGGGAAGGGAATAACTGAAAGAAAGGAAATCGATTAGTTATTCATCAAAGTTTCATTTATTCAATGACCAGAATTAAACGAGGGTATATAGCTCGAAGACGTAGAACAAAAATTCGTTTATTTGCATCAACCTTTCGAGGGGCTCATTCAAGACTTACTCGTACTATTACTCAACAGAAAATAAGAGCTTTGGTTTCGGCTCATCGGGATAGAGGTAGACAAAAGAGAGATTTTCGTCGGTTGTGGATCACTCGGATAAATGCAGTAATTCGCGAGAATAAAGTATACTTTAGTTATAGTAAATTTATACACAATCTGTACAAGAGACAGTTACTTCTTAATCGTAAAATACTTGCACAAATAGCTATATTAAATAAGAGTTGTCTTTATATGATTTCCAATGAGATCATAAAATAAAGAGATTGGAAGGAATCCGTTGGAATAGTTTAAATGGAGTTCCCTGGAGAATGAACTCTGGGAAGGTAGAGTAGAAATTAGTATGATAAAATATGATAAAGTCATCAAAATGAAGAAAGACGTTAAATAAAAAATATTTATTCCTCTTCTCCCATTTTTTTTCTTACGACAGGACATTTCGATTTTACGATTTTTCGAACAAAAAAAAAACGTCAATCCGCATTTGAGTTTGGATTGGAATTTTATTTTGATTCAATTCAATTGAAGAGTCAACCTATTTTTTTTCTGGTTCTAAGACCAGCAGCTCTAGCGGTTGACTCGCTTCTTTCAAATTGTTTCTCATTATTAAGAAAAGGTAACGGAGATAAAATACGAGCTTGTTTTATAGCAATAGTAATTAATCGTTGTTGTTTTAAGGTCAATCTATTCACCCGTCTAGATAATATTTTTCCTTGTTCGCTAATAAATCGACTAATTAAACTCATGTTTCTATAATCAATTCGATCCCCCGATTGGATCGGAGGCAAACGCCTACGAAAAGATCGCTTAGATTTAAGAAAGATTCGCTTGGATTTATCCATGGTTTGTTTATTCCTTATCCTGAAAATCCCAATCCTATTTCTTAATTCTACATCATCTTTGATCCGATCGAAATAGGATTTGGTTTGTTTCTATTTATTTGTTTATATTTATTTCTATTTAAATAAATTCAAAAATAAATTATATATATATATTGTTATATATAATATGTAATTTTTCATCTTCCTTGGAAGACTGACACACGAGCGATCGGTTCGATCTATTTCTTTATCTCCCCATGAATCGTATGTTTGTAACAACAGGGACAGAATTTTCTCAATTCCAATCGACTAGGCGTATTGTGTCGATTCTTTTGAGTAATATATCTGGAAATGCCCATTGATTCCTTATTAACACGATTTCGAACACAACTGGTACATTCCAAAATAACCGTTACTCGGACATCTTTACCCTTAGCCATGAACCTCCTTTGGTTTTTGATTCACTCAATTCTTTAATTTTCCGACCCGAAGAAGAAAGGACACAAAAATAGAAGCAGGTAACTCGAAATCAAATTATGAAAGAAATATTTTGTTGCAATCAATATCAATATAGTAATAAATAATAAGTAATATAATTATTTCTAACTATATTTATAATTTTTAATTGCCGTACAGTATTTCATTTTCAGTTAAGTATCTTGTATGATATTGTTGCCCCAACCACCGCATTTCCATTCTATTATTAATTTGAGCCTGAGCCCGAGTTCATAGTTTCACTGAGGGTGAAACCGCTTTTTCTTTGTTTTTTTTTTTTTTTTTAGAAAGAATAAGTAAAAAAAGAAAAAAAGAAAAAACAAAGAAAAAAAGAAGGGAGGGGTAGGGATTAGTTACAGATATTTGATTGTATCTCTAATCTTCTTCCCCCTTCCCATATCAATAGCTAGAATGAAAAAAAGGGGAATATCAACGCATCCGGAAAAAAACGATTGATCTCTATCAATAAACCTGCTAAAGAACCGAACCATAGAGTACTTACTACCGGTGCCACGGAGAGATATGTTTTTAGATCTCGCATTTTAAAAACTCCTCTTTCTGTATTCGTTATTGTAATTTTATTGTAATTTGTAATACATAATGGTAATACATATATGACCGGATGTGTATATGTAGTTAATGACTTACCACTTGTACGCGGAGTTCCTAATTCAAATTGAAATGTACAAAATAGATATTTATTAAAAGAAAAAAATACGTCCATTTCCGCCTTAAATTCCAAAAAAATATTAATTTTTTGTGGTAGATTTCATATTTATTTCATACTTTATATAAGTCTTTTACCATATTATATGTTTGTTATATGATATATGAGACCAAAAGGAAGAAGGAAGAAATGATAAGATAGTTTGTGTATATCAATGTAGGAAATAAAGATGTGGAAAACAAGACAGGGATTCTCTACAATGACACTGTAGACCAATTGAAAGGGATGTAGCGCAGTTTGGTAGCGCGTTTGTTTTGGGTACAAAATGTCACGGGTTCAAATCCTGTCATCCCTACCTATTACTTATCTTCTGAGCAGTAACGAGGGATCAATTGAGATCAATTAATAAAATTGTACATACATAATTAAATAAATATTTCATTTTTATTTTTTATAGTATATATATATGCAAGATAAATTGGGGTTACAAAATATTTATTGTGATAATAAAGCGCTCTTAGTTCAGTTCGGTAGAACGTGGGTCTCCAAAACCCGATGTCGTAGGTTCAAATCCTACAGGGCGTGATTCTGTGTTCTTGTTAATCGCGGGAGGTCAAAATTACACTAAAATAATTGAGCAGCAACCTAAATTTGACCTCCCGCGGATTAAAGGAAGTAGGAGGTCAATAAAAAACGAGATGTTAATTAATCAAAGATCCAACTGATCACCACGTCTGTATTGTAAATAGGCAGTTACGAATAATCCAGCCAAAGTAATAGGAATTAGACCTAAGACGATT